TGTTAGACAAAAGATTTTTAATTTTTTTTTGAAATAGTAGAGTTAATTAATTTTTATTCCAGCCACAGGTTCCCCTACGGCTACCTTGTTACGACTTCACTCTAGTCTTCTTTTTACTTTAAAATTTCTTCAAGCAAAATTGATTCCCATAATGTGACGGGCGGTGTGTACAAAATTCAAGAACTTATTCACCGTAACGTTCTTATTAACGATTACTAGCAATTTCAACTTCATGTATTCGAGTTACAGAAAACAATCCGAAAGTTATGTTTCTTTGTTGTGATTAATTTAATTAAAATATTATAATTATTTTTTGTTAAGAACACTGTAGCACATGAAAGTAGCCCAATTTATAAGGGTCATGAAGACTTGTCGTCATTTTTATTTTATTAAGATATCCTTAATAAAAATGTAATAAACAAAAAAAAGTTTCGTCCGTTCATTGGAATAAACCAAACACTTCACAGCACGGACTGACGACAGCCATGCAACACCTGAAAAAAATCAAAGATTGGTAAGATTTCTCGCGTATTGTCGATTTAAACCACATGCTCCACTGCTTGTTTGAATTCCCGTCAATTCCTTTGGGTTTTAACCTTGCGATCGTAGTTCCCAGGCGAAATGTTTTTACGTTAATTTAATTAATTTACACAGTAATTTAATAACATTCATAGTTCAGAGTATAGACTACAGGGGTATCTAATCCCTTTTGCTACCTATACTTTAATTAAAAAGTGTCAGTATTAAATTAGATTTTTGTATTTACTTTAGAAATTCTTTTAAATATTAATACATTTTACCGTTACACTTAAAATTCTAAAATCTTTTATTTAAACTCGAGTAAATTTAAACAATTATTTTTTAAAAATAAATTTCATTAAAATAAAAATTTTTACATAAATTTACAACCTTATAATTCTTTACGCCCAATAAATTAGAATAACACTTGCCCTTCCCGTTTTACCGCGGCTGCTGGCACGAAATTAGCCAGGACTAAAAAATATTAAAAATCATAATTTTTTTAATATTTTATGTTTTACAATAAAAAATCTTCATCACATAATTGGTTTAACTGGATCAAACTTACGTTCATTGTCCAATATTCTTCACTGCTGCCTAATAATAGTCTGGACCGTTTTTCAATTCCAATGTGGCTAATCATCCTCAAAGATTAACTAAAGATTGTTAGCTAATTTAATTATTAATTTGAAATTAAAACTTAATCTTACGTAAACTTTTTTATTAAAGTAATTTTTACGTTTTACTCACCCGTACGCTAAAAATAACTAATTTTAACTTGCATGTGTAATATTAACCAAAAGCATTAATTCGGAGCCAGGATCAAACTCTTTAAATTTTAAAAATTATTACTATTTTAACTAAAATTTTTCTGACTATTTCAAAATAGTTTATTTACAACCCAAAAAAATATTTCTGAGTTATATATACACTTTAATGTATTTTTATTTATATATATAAATTTTTTTTTTTGGTAAATGGTGATCATAATCAATATTTATTATTATTATTTTATATTGCGGGAATAGGATTTGAACCTATTACTTTAGATCATGAGCCTAATGAGTTAACCTTTATTACTCTATCCCGCGGGGTTTTTTATTTTATAAAATAAGATTTTTGCTTCTAGTGAGAATTGAACTCACATTTTTGCTACGAAAAAACATTGTCCTACCTTTAAACGATAGAAGCTTTAATTTTTGTAGTTAATTAAAATCTAGAACCTTTCTTATAAAACGAAATTTTACCCCTGGTAAGTCTTTTACAGGACCTCCTTCTACTAAAACTAAAGAATGTTGTTGCAAAGAATGGCCTTCGCCTGGTATATAACCAATAATAATCTTTCCATTAGACAATTTGACTTTAGCAACTTTCCTATTTGCGGAATTGGGTTTTTTGGGATTAATAGAATAAATTTTTAAACAAATAGCCTTTTTCTGAGGAGAGTTTTTTATTTTAAATTGTTTTAAAGGTTTTTTTTTGTAATTTAAAAGTTGTTTTAAGGTAGACATTAACTAAAAAGTTTTAAAAACTAGTAAAAAGCACATATATATAAACAAACATTCTAAAACAAAAAAGTCTACAAATAGTAAAAGAAAATAGTAAAAGAAATCATAAATAAAAAGTACGGAAAAAAAGAATATAAACAAAAATAATATTTTTTTAATTTTTTTTAATAAACAAAATACAAAATGCATTGTAAAAAATAATTTTATAAAAAAAATTAAAATTATTATAAATATTAAAGTAAACCTAAGTATATTTAAAGTAATAATTTCTAAGGATATAAGGTTTATTGAATGCAATTGAATGTCAAATAAATTAGACGAATGTAAAAATCCAAAGTTTATGTTTATACTCAAGTAAAAAAGTAAAAAAGTAAAAAAGTAAAAAAGTAAAAAAGTAAAAAAGGTTGAAATAGTTAAATTAAAATTAAAATTATATAAAATAAAAACTTGATTACTAAATCAACAACTTTTTAAAACAATATTGAAAGTAAAAAATAGAAAAAATAGAAAAAAAATAAAACTAATATTAAAACTAATATTAAAACTAATATTAAATAATTCCAAAGTATTTAAAATTAATAATTTTTTTTTTAAAGTAATAAAAATAGGATAAAAAAAAAAAGTTAACAAGGCATAAAACTTTTTTATTGATATAAAAGATACTGAAATAAAAGATATCAAATAATATTTAAAAATAAATTTAAATTCAGTAAAATAAATAAACATGAAATCAATCTTTTAACATGAGTATGTTAGGACTTGAACCTAAAATCACTAAATTAAAAGTTCAATGCTTTATCCAATTAAGCTACATACTCAAAAAACACGCTTGGAAAGATTTGAACTTTCAATTTTTGAATCCGTAGTTCAATGCTTTATCCAATTAAGCTACAAACGCAAAAACTTTTTTATCTTCTTGGGTAAGATTTGAACTTACAATTTGTTAGTTAACAACTAAACGCTTTAACCATTTTAAGCTACCAAGAAATTATCGCTTTAAGCCACTCAGCCATTTTCTCATCTCATAAAGGTTTTTTTTAAATACGTTAAAATTTTGTTCTTTTTAATCTTTCAAAGAACAAAATTTTAACGTATTTAAAAAAAACCTTTATGAAATGAAAGGGTTGAATGATAATACAATAGAGCAATTAGTTCAATAGGTAGAATGCTTCATTTACAATGAAGGGGTTAATGGTTCAAATCCATTATTGCTTTATCTATATATAAATACATACATATGTGGAACTTATTATTATATATACGTATAACTTAACTTTCTATATATATACCCTTTTGAAGGGGGTTTGTTGTGTGTGGATGAATAAGAAGAGGGGAAAAAGTGACGGTAAGTAGTATATATACACGAGAAGAAGGGGTTTTTTCATATTTAATTTAACTTATAAAAATATCTTTTCAAAATACCTTTAGTTTAATTGGATAAAGCGTCAACCTTCTAAGTTGAGTCATAAAGGTTCAAATCCTTTAGGGTATTGCAAGAAAAATGGGGTTCGAACCCATGGTACTTTTAATGATTTCACAATTTAAGTACAATAATTTAGCAAATTATCGCTTTAAGCCACTCAGCCATTTTCTCATCTCATAAAGGTTTTTTTTAAATACGTTAAAATTTTGTTCTTTTTAATCTTTCAAAGAACAAAATTTTAACGTATTTAAAAAAAACCTTTATGAAATGAAAGGGTTGAATGAGTTATTGAGTGGGGGTATAGTTTTAAAAGTAAGGATAAAACATGTGATTTGCGTTTACAATTTATTGGTTCGAATCCAATTATCTCCATAAATTAATTTAACAGGAGAATAGCTTAATTTGGTAAAGCCTTAGTTTTCAAAACTAATGTTGAAGGTTCAAGTCCTTCTTCTCTTGATTAATTACTTAAAAAATATCAAGTAATTAATATAAATCTTTTTAAAAATGTTTACTTTAGCTAGTCCTTTGGAGCAATTTGAAATAATTAATATTTTACCAATTTTTTTTGCTTCATTTAATTTAAGTTTTACAAATGCTTCTTTGTTAATGCTTTTTGTAGTTTCCATTGTTTTTTTTTGATTTAGTTTATCTTTTTTTAAAGTTAAATTAATTCCTAATTATTGGCAATTATTTCAAGAAGATTTTTATTTTTTAACTTCTAATATAGTTTTTGAGAATCTTAATCAAAAAGGAGAAATTTATTTTCCTTTTATTTTTTCTTTACATTTGTTTTTGTTATTTAGTAATTTATTGGGTATGATCCCCTACAGTTTTACTGTTACTAGTCACATTGTATTCACTTTTAGTTTATCTTTGTCTATTTTTATTGGTATTAACATAATAGGTTTAAAAACTCATGGTTTTAATTTTTTTTCTTTATTTTTACCTAGAAACGTTCCTTTGATCATAATTCCATTTTTAATTACTATTGAATTTCTTTCTTATTTAGTTAAAGTTTTTACATTAGCTATTCGATTATTTGCAAATATGACTTCTGGACATACTTTGCTAAAAATAATTGCTGGTTTTTCTTGGACAATGTTACTCTCAGGAGGTTTAATTTCAATTTTACACTTTATTCCTTTAAGTTTATTATTTGTTTTAATAGGATTGGAGCTAGCAATCGCAATTTTACAAGCTTATGTCTTTACACTTTTAACTTGTATTTATTTAAATGATGTTTTAGAATTACATTAAAAATCAAGATCAATGCCTCAATTAGATATTTTAATTATACTACCCCAAATTTTTTGATTTATAATTTTTTTTAGTATATTTTATTTTATTTTAACTTATTATTTTTTACCTATTTTTTTAAAAACAATTAATTCAAGAAAATATTTTTTAGAAAACAATAAAATATTAGAGAATAAACTGGTTAACGAAGTTTTTAATAAACGAAAATTAGTTTCAAAAGAATTGAACTTAAATTTTATAAAAATTAAATCAATTCTATTTTTTCGATTAATTCACCCTAGGTTTAATTTTCGCAAAAAACCTTTTAGTTTTGAATTTTTTAAACTAAACAACAAAGTAATGTTTGCTGTAAATAAATCAATTTTGTATTGTAATTTATTTACATTAAACACATTTAAATTTTATCCTAAAGTATTGAATAAAATTAAGAAAATTTAATTTATGTATTTATTAATAATTTTTTTGCCTTTATTTAGTTCTATAACTACAGGTTTTTTTGGTCGACATTTAGGTTTTTTTGGTAGTTGTGTTATTTCATTAACATGTTTAGGTTTTTCTGTATTAATTTCTTTCTTAATATTTTTTGAAGTTGGTTTAAATAATCATGTTATAATTATAGATCTTTTTTATTGATTAATTTCTGATGATTTGTTAGTAAAATGAAATTTTTTATTCGATAATTTGACGAGTATAATGTTAATCGTTGTAACATTTATTTCTTTTTTAGTTCATTTTTATTCTGTAGAATACATGAAATTTGATCCTCATTTCCCTAGGTTTTTATCATTTTTAAGCATTTTTACTTTTTTTATGCTTATTTTAGTTACCTCTGCAAATTTTTTGCAACTTTTCATTGGTTGAGAAGGTGTTGGTTTAGCATCTTACCTATTAATAAATTTTTGATTTACTAGATTATCGGCCAACAAGTCAGCTTTAAAAGCCTTAATTATTAACAAAATTGGTGATTTAGGTATTTTAATGTCTATTTTACTCTTACTCTTAGGGTTTAGTAATTCTTTAGATTTTCTTTTTATTTTTTCTTTAGCTCCTTTATTGGATAATTTTTACTTTACTTTTTTTGTATTTAAATTTCATTATATTTCATTTATTATTTTTTTTTTGACAATTGGAGTTGTAGGTAAATCAGCACAATTAGGTTTGCATACTTGATTACCTGATGCTATGGAAGGACCAACTCCAGTTTCAGCTTTAATTCACGCTGCGACAATGGTTACTGCAGGTGTATTTGTGTTAATTAGATTTTCCCCTTTAATTGAATTTTCTACAATAATGTTAAATTTTTTGGTGATTATAGGTTCATTTACAGCTTTTTTTGCTGCCTTTACTGGAATATTTCAACACGATATTAAAAAGGTTATTGCTTATTCTACTTGCAGTCAATTAGGTTATATGGTTTTTTGTTGTGGTTTATCTTGTTATAACATTAGCTTTTTTCATTTATTTAACCATGCTTTTTTTAAAGCTTTATTGTTTCTAGGTGCTGGTTCTGTTATTCATTCTGTTAATAACGAACAAGATATGAGAAAAATGGGATCTTTATTATCTTTATTACCATTAACTTATTCTTTAATGTTAATAGGTTCTTTAACATTAACCGGATTTCCCTTTTTATCAGGTTTTTATTCAAAAGATTTGATCTTAGAAATTTCAAATATTTTTTGAAACAATAATCTCCACACTAATTTAGGTATTTTAGCTTGCTGATTAGGAACCTTAGCAGCTTTTTTTACATCTTTTTATTCGTACAGATTAATTTATTTAACTTTTATAAACAACAATAATTCAACTTTAAAAATTGTTAAATCTGTTCATGAAAGTTCTATTTTTATAACTTTACCACTAATTCTATTAGGAATTTTTAGTGTTTTTGTTGGTTATTTTTTAAAAGAATTTTTTATCGGTTTGGGTACAGATTCTTGAAACAATTCTTTATTTTTTTGACCTAACCATAATTATTTTGTAGAGAGTGAATTTTTAAATGTTTTCTTGAAATGAATTCCTTTTATTTTTACATTTTTGGGTTTTTTGACAGCTTCGATTTTAAATTTTTCAGTTTTAAACTTTATGTATTATTTACCCACATTTAATCTATTTTTTTTTATTATTAATAAAAAATGATATTTTGACTTTTTTTATAATAGATTAATTGTTTATCCTTTATTAAATTTTGGTTATTTAATTTCTTATAAAAATTTAGATCGGGGATTCATTGAATTGATTGGTCCTGTAGGTATAACTTTTTTAGTTCGTAAAATTTTTAATATTATAATAAGTTTACAAACAGGTCAAATAACTCATTACATTTTTTTTATAACTTGTGGGTTTTTTATTATAAGTAGTTTTTCTTTATTTCATAGTTTTTCTTTATTTTTAGCTTTGATTTTTTTCATTTCATTATTCTATTTAATTTAAAAAGATAAAAAATAAATCATTAAAAAACAATAGTAGTTATTGAGTTCATAGCTTAAAGGTTAGAGCGTACGCGTGTGGCATGTTTGGTAAAAAATTAAGCGTTATACTACTAATAAATTTAGTTTTAAAATAAGTGAAATTCTTATTGTGTAAAATCTTACATTAAAAATTAATTTGTATTTTAAAATAATTAAAATAAAGCTAAAATTAATAACTAAAATTAAAGAAAACTTACAGTAATCCATTGAAAACAAAATTCTAAAAATTGTATATAGTTAAGACAAAAGCGTGTTATTGCTAACTTAAAAATATTTTGTAAAATAGATTTCTTATTAATTTAAAAAAATTAAAAAACTGAAAACATGATTTTGCTATAAAGTTAGTAAATTAGGAAAATTTTCAAAAAGTAAAAATATTTTGTAATGAAAAATTTAAACTGTATGATGAAATAAGTTTAAGCTGTATGATGAGAAATTATCGTGTACAGTTTTTTAACAACGTTAATTTATTATTTTCGATTGTAACTTGATAAGCGTAAGGTTGATCGTTCAATTCGATCTGAACTCAAAAATATAAAATATTTATGTTTACTTTTAGTTGTAATCCTCTTTTAATTACTTCGTTTTTACCTTTAGTGGGAATCTTTATTTTGTTGATTTTTATTTCAGAAGTTGAAATAAATAAGTTAAGAAATTTTACTTTTCTAATTACTTCAATTACCTTTTTAAGCTCTTTAATTATTTGGGTTAGTTATTCAGAAAGTTCAAGTTGTTTTCAATTTATTGAAACATATAATTTAATTCCATTTATGAATTTTAATTATATTATTGGATTAGATGGTATTTCCTTATTTTTTATAATTCTTTCTACATTTTTAATTAATATTTGTATTTTAATTAGTTGAGAAAATACTCAGTTTTTTTTAAAAGAATATTTTGTTTGTTTTCTTTTTTTAGAGTTTTGCCTAATTCAAGTTTTTTGTGTATTAGACGTTTTTTTATTTTATATTTTTTTTGAAAGTGTTCTTATTCCGATGTTTCTCATTATAGGTGTTTGGGGTTCTAGAAAAAGAAAAATTAGAGCATCTTTTCAATTTTTTATTTACACTTTAGTTGGTTCTTTTTTTATGTTAAGTGCAATTGTTTACATTTATTCAATAACTGGAACCTCAGATCTTATAATTTTATGATTTACTAACTTTTCTTATTATTCTCAAATATTTTTATGGATTTTATTCTTTTTTGGATTTGCGGTTAAAATACCCATGATTCCTTTTCACATTTGATTGCCTGAAGCTCATGCTGAAGCCCCTACTTCTGGTTCTGTAATTTTAGCTGGTATTCTATTAAAATTAGGAGGTTATGGTTTCTTACGTTTTTCACTTCCTCTTTTTCCTTTGGGTTGTTTATATTTTGGCCCTTTAATTTTTATATTAAGTTTAATAGCAATTATTTATGGTTCATTAACAACATTACGTCAAATAGATTTAAAAAAAATCATTGCTTATTCTTCAATATCTCATATGGGGTTTGTTACCTTAGGTATATTTTCTTTAAATTTAAATGGTATTGAAGGTAGTATTGTTTTGATGCTAAGTCATGGTTTGATTTCAAGTGCAATGTTTTTTTGCATTGGTATTTTATATGATCGATACGGTACTCGTATTTTAAAATATTATAGTGGTTTAGTTCAAGTAATGCCTATTTTTGTTATTTTTTTCATGTTTTTTTCTTTTTGTAATATAAGTTTTCCAGGTACAAGTAGTTTTATAGGAGAGTTTCTTATTTTATTAAGTATTTCTAAAATAAGTTTAATTTTAACTTTTTTTTCTTTATTAGGAATTATTTTATCTACAAGTTATGCTATATGATTATTAAATAGAATAAGTTTTGGTATATTAAAAACTCATTATTCCATTTATTTTCAAGATATTTCAAGAAGAGAATTTTTTATTTTTGTTTCGTTAACATTTGTTATTTTATGACTAGGATTATACCCAAATAGTTTTATTGACATTATAAAATTTTCTACATTAGGTATATTCAAACATTTATTATTGGTCTAAATATTTTAAATATTAGTTATGTATTATTCATTTATGCGTTATTTCACTTCTATTTTTTTATTAATTTCTTTTATTGTAGACTTAGAAATAGTTTTACTTTTTTTATCTTTTTTTCAGTTACACTTGTTTTTAGGAATTAATTCTATTTTAAAAGATTATATTCATCAAAACGAAATTAAAATTTTATTAATTTTTTTAAACAGATTAGTTTTAATTTTTTTTTTTAGTATCATATTAGAAATAATTTTTTAATAAAATGACCTTGAACATTTTTTATATAAATATTTATCCTTTAATAAATGAGGTATTTTTACTTATTAATAGTTGTTTTTTTTTAATTTTTGGTGCGATTTACAGTAGTTCTTTTAAACTTAAATTTCCTTTATTAAATTTAACAACTCAGTTTTTTTTTATACAAAGTTTAACATTAAGTTTTATATTAATTTTAAATTCTAATCCAATACTAATTATTGGTTGAAATAAACTATTGATTTTTGATGCATTTTCTTTTTATAGTAAGCTTTTGGTAATTTTTTTTTCAATAATATGATTTACAATTTATCAAAATTATTATAAAATAATTAATTTTGAATTTTGAATTATAATTTTATTGAGTATTATAGGAATTTGTTTTTTATTACAAACTTATGATTTACTTTCTGTGTATATAAGTATAGAATTTGTGAGTCTTTCATTTTACATTTTAGCTAGTATAAACAGAAATTCTGAGTTTTCGACAGAATCAGGTCTAAAATATTTTATATTAGGAGCTTTTGCATCAGCTTTATTGTTATTTGGATTTTCTTTACTATATAGTTTCACTGGTTTAACAAATTTACAAGATTTACTTATTTTTTCTACAGGTTACAATTACGATTCTTCACCTATTTTTAGTGTAGGCTTTTTTATTAGTATAATGTCTATTTTTACCTCCCTTTTTTTAAAATTAGGCGCTGCTCCTTTTCATTTCTGACTGCCTGATGTTTACGAAGGTTGTGCAAGTCCTGTCACCGCTTTTTTTGCAATAATATCTAAAATAGGTATTTTAGGTTTGTTTATTAGGCTTTTTTTTACTCTTACCAGTGATAATTTTTTTAACACAATATTTGCTTTTTTATTTTTTGTTATTTTTTTTTCAAGCCTAATAGGAACTTCAGGCGCTTTTTTACAAAATAAATGAAAACGATTTATTGCTTTTAGCTCTATTAATCATTTAAGTTTTTTTTTATTAAATTTATGTTCTTTAAATCCAAATAATTTAAATAACCTTTTCATATATCTTTTCATATATCTTTTTTTAACCTGTGGTTTTTTTTCATTTTTTAATTTTTTTTATTTGTATAAATTTCCCAGTTTTTTTAATCCAAGGTTTCTCAATTCTTTAAAATTTTTAAATTTTACTAATCCAATGTTGTCTCTATCTTTTCTAATTATTTTATTCTCATTTGGAGGAGTTCCTCCCTTGGCTGGTTTTTTCTCCAAATATTTTGTTCTTTGTTCTGCGATATATGATGAATTTTTTATTTTGGTTTTTTTTATTTTGGTTTTAAACTGTGTATCGGGTTTCTATTATATAAATTTAATAAGAAAAAATTATTTTAGTAATATAGATTTTATTTATTTACCTATTTGTTATTCTAAATCTTCTTTTAGTAACGCTTTTATACTGAGTAGTTGTAGTTTTTTATTTATCTTGATATTTATTGATCTTGATATTTATTTTTTATTAGCAAATTTAATGCAAACTGCATTTTTAAATTAAAAAGTTTATTTTTTATGTTTCTAATATTGGTAAAAATAATTTCGATGATTGTTCCTTTATTAATCGCAATTGCTTATAGTACTTTAGCTGAAAGAAAAGTAATGGCTTCAATTCAAAGAAGAAAAGGTCCTGACATTGTGGGTATTTTCGGACTATTTCAACCTTTAGCAGATGGTTTAAAATTATTTGTAAAAGAAACTATACTTCCTTCTAGTGCTAATATAAATATTTTTATATTAGCTCCTATTTTAACATTTTTATTCGGTTTACTTTCTTGATGTGTAATTCCTTTTGGTGAAGGTTTGGTTTTATCAGACCTCAATATAGGAGTTCTTTATTTGTTAGCAATTTCTTCTTTAGGGGTTTATGGAATAATAATTGCGGGTTGATCAAGTAATTCTAAATATGCCTTTTTAGGTGCTTTAAGATCAACAGCTCAAATGATTTCTTATGAAGTTTCAATAGGCCTTATTATTATTAATGTTCTTCTATGCGCTGGCTCTCTAAATTTTTCTGAGATTGTATTGGCACAGCAAAATATTTGATATGTAATACCTTTATTTCCGATAGCTTTAATGTTTTATATCTCTATATTGGCAGAAACTAATAGGGCTCCTTTTGACTTGCCTGAAGCTGAAGCTGAATTAGTAGCAGGTTATAATGTTGAATATTCAGCTATGGGTTTTGCTTTATTCTTTTTAGGTGAATACGCTAATATGATTTTAATGAGTAGTCTAGCTGTAATTTTTTTTTTTGGTGGTTGATTACCTATTTTACCATTTAATTTTTTTTTTTGAATACCTTCTTCAATATGATTTAGTATAAAAATAACCTTTTCTTTATTCATTTTTATATGAATTCGATCTTCTTTTCCTCGTTATCGTTATGATCAATTAATGAGATTAGGTTGAAAAATATTTTTACCTTTGTCTTTAAGTTTTATTTTTATCATAAGTAGTACTCTTTTAGCTTTTGACTGGCTTGTTTAATAAACTATAAACTATGAAATTAATTTTTAATGAATATTATTCTATTTTCATTTTTTTCATTTTCGGTGTTGTTTTATCTTCATTAATTTTTTTTATTTCTTATTTTATTATTTCACAAAAATCAGATCACGAAAAACTAAGTGCTTACGAATGTGGATTTAATCCTTTTGAAGATGCACGCATGACTTTTGATATTCGTTTTTATTTAGTAGCAATTTTATTTTTAATTTTTGATTTAGAAATTAGTTTTTTATTTCCGTGGTTAGTATCTTTAAAAACTATTAATTCTTTTGGTTTTTGAACCATGATTTTTTTTTTAATCTTATTAACTATTGGTTTTATTTACGAATGATTTAAAGGAGCTTTGGAGTGAGAATAAATTTATTACATTATTAACAATTAAAATTAAAAAACTAATTGTTTGAATTTTATCATATACAATTTTAATTTCTCTTAATACTTCACTTAGTTTTTTGCGGGAAGGAGAGTTTTTGTTAATATATTAAAAAAATAAAAAAATGCAAATTTACTTTTTATTCATTTTATTTAATCAAAACAATATTTTTTTAACTTTAACTAACGTAAAAGGTTCTATTTTTTTTTGAAAGTCTATTGGTATGACAAAAACCAAAGGTTTAAAAAAATTATTAGTCTCTAATATTAAAAATTTTGTATTTTTAAATTTAAATATTGTAAAAAGTAATTCACTAATAAGAATTCATCTTAAATTAAAAGGTTTTAATAAATGCAAAAAAACTTTCACAAAAATACTTTTAACTTTTCTTGGTTCAAAAATATTATCTATTTGTGATAATTCACTTAAACCTAATAATGGTTGTAAACTTAAAAAAAATCGTCGTTTATAAAAACGAGGTAGTTCAAAATTGGTTAGAACATTAGAATCATAATCTAATAGTTGTAGGTTCAAATCCTATTCTCGTTATAAATAAAAAAATGAAATTAAAAGGCTAGAAAGCAAAAGTGGTTATGCAAAAGATTGCAAATCTTTTTTAATTGGTTCGAGCCCAATTCTAGCTTATTGATGAGAGGTATAATAAATAACAATAAAACAAAAAAAATATGAATATTACTTTACAAAGTGCAAAAATGATTGGAGCTGGATTAGCTACAATAGGTTTGACTGGTGTTGGCGCGGGTGTTGGAATAGTTTTTGGATCTTTAGTTATGGCATATGCTCGTAATCCTTCTTTAAAACAACAATTGTTTGGATACACTATTTTAGGTTTTGCTTTAACAGAAGCGGTAGCTTTATTTGCTTTAATGATGGCTTTTTTAATTTTATTTACTTAAAAAAATTTAGAGTATAATGTAATTTTGGTAACATATTTGTTTTGGGTACAAAAAATTGTAGGTTCGAGTCCAACTACTCTAACATATAAGATGAATGGCTGAGTGGTTGAAAGCATCAATTTTGAAAATTGAAATAAATTATAAAATTATCGTAGGTTCGAATCCTACTTCATCTGTATTATTTATTAGTTTAGGTAGCTCAGTTTGGTTAGAGCATAAGGTTGAAAACCTTTGAGTCGTAGGTTCAAATCCTATTCTGAACAAAAATAAAAAAGTATGAATTATTTAATCAAACCATTTTCTCCTCACTTATTAATATATAATAATCAAATTTCTTCTATTTCTTCTATATTTCATAGAATTTCTTCTATTTCTTCTATTATTTTATTATTTTATTATTTTATTATTTATTTTTTTTGCTTCAATATTTTCATGTACAAGTTTTTAATTTTAAGTAAATTATTATATTTCTTTTACTATTTTATTATTATTATTTTACTCAAGATAAGCTTTTTTCATGTAATAAATGGATTAAAAATGATATTTTGGCATTTTAACTATTTAAAAGAAATAAATATTTTAACCCAAAGTAACAATTTGCTACTAATTTTATTTTTTTTTATAATATTATACTAAGTTTAATAAAAAATGTTTTTAAAAAAAATCGAAAAGAAATTTATCAATGATTCTTATTACATAAACGCTAATTTTTTTTATGTTAGAATATACAGATGAAATCCTTATCTAAATTTAAAACCATGATTTAATATATTTCCTTTAAAATTAAATAAAAATATTTCGTATATGGTATTAGATATTCTTTTTATTATAAAAAATCAGTACGATACAACTTTAACTTATCGAAGATCTTGTAGAGAAGGAATTTGTGGAAGTTGTGCAATGAATATAAATGGTCTAAATACTTTAGCCTGTTTAAAAAATTTTTCCCCAAAAAATTTTCAATTTTTGACTATTTATCCTCTTCCACATATGTTAGTTATAAAGGATTTAGTTTGTGATTTTACTAATTTTTATAATCAATATAATTTAATAAAACCTTGGTTAATAATAGATAAAAAAACTAATGATATAAAAGAAAAATTACAATCCAAGTTAGATAGGTTTGAACTTGACAGTCTATATGAATGTATTTTATGCGCTTGTTGTTCTTCAAGTTGTCCCAGTTATTGATGAAATTATGATAAATATTTAGGACCTGCTATTTTGTTACAAGCTTATAGATGAATTGTTGATTCGCGTGATTCATCAGAAAATAGTAGAATTAAATTTTTAAAAAATAATTATAGAGTTTCAAAGTGTCATAGCATTAATAACTGTACTAAAGTTTGTCCTAAAAATTTAAATCCTGCAAAAATAATAAATTTATTAAAATATTTTTCATATATGTAATTTACTAAAAGGCGAAGAGAGCTAGGTTGGTTTAGTTTTAGTTTGTGATTCTAAAGTTCGTGGGTTCAATCCCCACTCTTCGCCCAAAAAATACTTTTTATGTTAACAGAAAATTATTTATTTTACATATTTTACATATTTATTGTATGTTCCTCTTCATTAGTAATTTTATCAGAAAATGCAGTATATTCGGTTTTATTTTTAATTTTAACTTTTTGTAATGTTGTATTTTTACTTTTATTAATGGGTGCAGAATTTATTTCATTTTTATTAATTATTGTATATGTAGGAGCCATAGCAGTATTATTTCTTTTTGTTGTAATGATGTTAAATGTAAAAAAGTCAACAAAAAATTGAAATTTTTTGTTGATTTATTATTTTCCTTTATTCTTTATTATTTTTTTATTACTAATTGATTATTTTTGAAATCTTTTTTTTGTTTTTGATATTTTAAACAATATCAAAATTAATTTAAAATTTACCAATTGGTTAAGTGAACTATTAATTGTTTCTAATGTGGAATCTATAGGAAATGTGTTTTACACGAATTATTGTTTTTTATTTTTAATTGCGGGTTGTGTTTTATTAATTGCTATGATAGGAGTTATTGTTTTAACTATTCATCAAAAAACCGGTTTTTTGATGAAAAAACAATTAATTAACTCGCAATTAACTCGCAATTCAAAAAAAATAATTAAATTTATTAATCTTAGAAAAAATAATTAATTTTTAAAAACAGGTGTGATGAAATTTTGGTAGACATGTTAGATTTAGATTCTAATTAACTTTGTAGTTAATGAGGGTTCGAACCCCTCTACCTGTAATTTTGTTAATAGAAAAACGAGGCTTTTGTATTTTTTTATGTAATTATTTTGATTTATTTTTAGTAGTAGAAATAGTTATTTCTACTACTAAAAATAAATCAAAATAATTACATAAAAAAATACAAAAGCCTCGTTTTTCTATTAACAAAATTACAGGTAGAGGGGTTCGAACCCTCATTAACTACAAAGTTAATTAGAATCTAAATAAAAAAGTATTTAAATTGAGAAGAATAGGATTCGAACCTATGAATTTTAAATTAAAAATAGATTTACAATCTATCGCTTTTAAACCACTCAGCCACCTTCTCTTTTTTAAATTATTACACTATATTATATTATATTTAGAAATTAAAAAAACTTCTAATTTACCTATTAAAGGTATAAACACTAAAAAATAAAAAAAATAATAAAAACTAAGAATTTGGCCTGTAAATATATAAGGATCTTCTACAGGCATACCTCCAATTCAACCTAACAATAAACAACAAGTAACTAAAGTTCAATAAAAAAATTTATAAATTGGTCTGAAACGCGAACTTCTTATTTCCGTACCATGAACTCATGGTAAAATAGTTAAAATTAAAATTGACAACAACATAGCAATAACGCCTCCTAATTTATGAGGAATACTTCTTAAAATTGCATAAAAAGGTAAAAAATATCATTCAGGAACGATGTGAGTAGGTGTAACCATTGGATTAGCTTCAATATAATTGTCTGAATGTCCTAATAAATTTGGAAAAAAATATAAAAATAAAGTGAACAAAAAAAAAAAAATTATTAAACCAAATAAATCCTTAATAAGGAAATAAGGAAATAAATTGATTTTATCAAAAGTTGATTCAATCCCTAAAGGGTTTCCTGAACCTTCTTGATGTAATAAAGCCATATGAATAAGTGAAATCGTTACAATTATAAAAGGTAATAAATAGTGTAAACTGAAAAATCTATTTAGGGTAGCATTATCAACTGAAAAACCACCTCATAATCAAAAAACAATATAGTTACCTATTTTAGGAACTGCTGATACTAAATTTGTTATAACAGTAGCTCCTCACAAGCTCATTTGTCCTCAAGGTAATACATAACCAATAAAAGCAGTAATTATCATAAGTAATAAAATTATAATTCCAAATACTCAAACTCATTGTTTAGGTTTTGCGTATGAACCAAAGTAAAGACCTCTAAAGATATGAAGGTATACAACTACAAAAAACATGGAAGCTCCGTTGGCATGCATATAACGAATTAATCAACCAAAGTTAACATCTCTCATGATGTGTTCAACACTATTAAAAGCGAAACTTATATGAGGTGTATAGTGCATTGCTAGAAAAATACCTGTAACCAATTGAATAGTTAAACATATTAATGACAAAAACCCAAAATTTCAGGCATAATGTAAATTAATTGGAGTTGGATAAGCTATTGCATGATCATTAATAACAGAAAAAAAAGGATATTTAATTAATCTCATGGTACTTTTTTATGTATTATTAAGATTTTTTTTGTTTCTAAAAACTTTTTAAATACTCACTATTGGACTCGAACCAATAACTATAAAAGAATGAATTTTAAATCCATCGTGTTTACCAAATTTCACCAAGCGAGTAAAAATTGATTATTATTTTTTACTGACGTAAAAGGACTCGAACCTTTAAATGATAACTTCAAAAGCTACCGCCTTACCTTATTATTTGGCTATACGTCAAATAATTAAGCGAATAAGGAGACTTGAACCCCTAACATTAGTTTGGAAAACTAAAGATTTGCCAATTAATCTATATTCGCTCCTAAATTTTTTTTATTAAATTTAATCTATTAACTGCATTAATAGTCTGAAATTTTTTAATTTTAATCTTAGAATTAAAAAAATTAAAAGAGTTATTTATTTTATTCAACTTCTCTATTAATAGAGAAGTTATAAATTTTTTATAATTTTTTTCCAAAACTGTAAAATAATTTAGTTTTATTATTAAATTATTTTTTTCTATAAATTTTAAATATTTAAGAAATTCATTTATAAATTTTATAGAAAAATTTGAGTAATATTTTTTTAAAGAAATAAAAATAAATTTTAAATTATTAAATTTTAAATTATTTTTTTTTTTATCTATTAAAATATTATGAATTAAATTTAAAGATGTTACGAAAGATTTTTCTATAAAAAAAGATTTATTCTCTAACCGTAAACTAATTAAAGGTGTTAATTTGTTATAAATGATAAAGCAAAAACTAGTAAAAGCAATTAATATTAGAAACTCTTCATTAAAAAGAAAAAAATTGTTTGAAATAATCATAATTAATATGATTAAATAAATAAGTAAAAAATTCATAGTTTAGTAAATATATTTTATGCGCCTCCTCATCAATAAATTGAAACAAATAAAAACAATCAAACTACGTCTACAAAATGTCAATATCAAGCAGAAGATTCAAACCCAAAGTGATGTTGTTGAGTTAGCTGAAAATTAAAAAATCTAATTAAACAAATAAATAAAGAAATAGTTCCTACCAAAACATGAAATCCATGAAATCCCGTTGCTAAATAAAAAGTACTTCCATATATACCATCCGATAATCTAAAATCCGCCATCTTGTATTCGTAAACTTGTAATAAAGTAAAAAATAAAGCTAAAATAATTGTTAAACTTAAACTAGTAATTACTTGGTTTCTAGAATTAGATATTAAAGAGTGGTGGCATCAAGTTACAGTGCAACCAGAAAGAAGTAAAATTAAAGTATTCAAAAAAGGTATTTGTCAAGGATTTAAAACGTAAATTCCTTTAGGTGGTCATATGGACCCTATTTCGATAGAAGGAGAAATGCTATTATGAAAAAAAGCTCAAAAAAAGGCAATGAAAAAAAATATTTCAGATACTATAAATAATAAAATCCCATATCGTAAACCTTGCTGCACTAATCCAGTATGATGTCCTTCAAAACTTGATTCTCTAGAAACATCTCGTCATCAAACAAACATAATTAAAAATAAAAATATAAAACTCATCAAAAGAAAAATTTTTCCGAAATAAAATAGATGAAAGTATAAAACAGAACTAATAGCACAAGAAAAGGAAGCTAAAGATGCCATAAAAGGTCAAGGACTGGGGTCAACTAAATGAAAAGGATGTTTTTGGTAAATTTTTTTTGTATGAAAAGTCATAATTTTAAATAAAAAATTAGTTTATTAAGTTTGATAATTTATTTTTTATTTTTAGAATAAGTTTTTTATTTTTAGAATTGAAAAAAATTACACATAAAAATAAAATAATAAGAAAAAATATTATTTTTAAAAAAAAAGAAACTCTCATAAATATTAAATATCAAATTTTGTTGATAATCAATTAACATAATTCGGTAAATTAACAGCTTCTATAACAATTGGCATAAAACCATGATTAATTCCACAAATTTCACTGCATTGACCATAATATAAACCCTCTCTTTTTATAAATAAAGAGGCTTGATTTAATCTACCAGGAATAGCATCACATTTTATCCCTAAAGAAGGGATTGCCCAACTATGTAAAACATCCGTCGCTGAAACGATAACTCTGACATGAGTTTGAATTGGAATTACCATTCTATTATCTACTTCCAACAAACGTAAAAGACCTTTTTCTAAATCTTCTTCAGGAATCATATAACTATCAAAATTAATCGCTTCAAAGTTATCATTTACATAATCTGAATATTCATAACTTCAGTATCACTGATGTCCTAATGCTTTAATTGTAATTGTAGGCGCAACTATCTCATCCATTGCGTATAACAAAGAAAAAGAAGGAATTGCTATTACCAACAATATTAAAGCTGGAGTTGTAGTTCAAATTATTTCAATAATTATTCCATGACTTAAATTTGATGCAATTTGATTATTTGAACTATCAAATAATCAAACTGTTCTAATTAAAATTCAACTAACAAAAATAAGAATTACACATAAAAAAAACATCAAATCATGATGTAAATTTATGATACCTTCCATGATAGGGGTAGCTGGATCTTGAAAACTTAATTGCCAAGGTTCTGCATTATCACAAAATGAAAATGAGAAAGTAAAAAGTAAAAAGTAAAAAAATTGTTTCATATTGAATTAATATTTTTTTATAGATTCTACAATTAAAGGAGTTTCTTCAAAAGTATGGTAAGCTGGAGGTGAAGAAATAACTCATTCTAAACTTGAAGATCCTTTTTTAATAACCAAATTTGTGTTTCAAGGTTCTTTTAAACATATATTTTTTGAGGATATTGCTTCAAAAACTAAGTAAAAAAAGAAAATCGTACTAAGTAAAGCAACATAAGAACCATATGAAGCTAAAATATTTCAACTAAAATAAGAATCAGGATAATCAGGAATTCTTCTAGGCATTCCAGCTAATCCTAAAAAATGCATTGGCATAAAAGTTAGATTAACTCCGATAAAAGTTGATCAAAAATGAATTTTTCCTAAAATTTCAGAATATTGAACTCCAGTAATTTTCCCAAATCAATAATAAAATCCTCCGAATATCGCAAATACAGCACCCATAGATAAAACATAATGAAAATGTGCTACAACATAATAAGTATCGTGTAAACTGATATCTAAACCCGAATTAGCTAATACAATTCCAGTTAATCCTCCAATAGTAAATAAAAAAATAAATCCTAATGCAAATAGCATGGGAGTTTTAAAATTAATGGAACCTTCCCACATAGTAGCAATTCAACTAAATATTTTTATACCAGTAGGTACTGCAATAATCATTGTAGCAGCAGTAAAATATGCTCTAGTATCAACATCTAAACCGACAGTGTACATATGATGTGCTCAAACAATGAAACCTAAAATTCCAATCGAAATCATAGCATAAACCATCCCAATATAGCCAAAAACAGGTTTGTTAGAAAAAGTTGAGATAATATGGCTAACAATTCCAAAACCAGGTAAAATTAAAATATAAACTTCTGGATGTCCAAAAAATCAAAATAAATGTTGATATAAAACAGGATCTCCGCCACCTGCAGGGTCAAAAAATGCCGTATTAAAATTACGGTCAGTTAATAACATTGTAATAGCACCTGCCAAAACAGGTACAGCTAATAATAATAAAAAAGCAGTTACAAAAATAGATCATACAAAAAGGGGAATTCTGTAAAATGTTTGGCCTGGACTTCTCATATTCAGAATTGTGGAAATAAAATTAATTGCACCTAAAATAGAAGATGCTCCAGACAAATGCAAACTAAATATAGCCAAATCAATAGATGCTCCAGAATGACTTTGGATAGAACTTAAAGGTGGATAAATTGTTCATCCTGTACCTGCACCAACTTCAACTATAGAAGATAATAGTAATAAACATAAAGAAGGGGGTAATAATCAAAATGAAATATTATTTAGTCTAGGGAAAGCCATATCTGGACTTCCTATCATTATAGGAACAAATCAATTTCCAAAACCACCAATCATTACAGGCATAACCATAAAAAAAATCATTAAAAAGGCATGAGCAGTAATTAAAACATTATATACTTGATGATTTCCTAATAACAGACTGTTACCAGGCTGAGCTAATTCCATTCTAATAAGTATAGACATACAACCACCAATAACTCCTGCAAACGCACCAAAAATTAAATAAAGAGTTCCAATATCTTTGTGATTAGTTGAAAAAATTCATCTAGAAATAAATTGATAATTAAAAAACATTTTTTCTTTTTATAACATTAGTATAATTTTATTCGATCAATTGCCGAGAGAGACGGGACTTGAACCCGCAACTTTTAATGCGACAGACTAACACTCAAACCAATTGAGTTTCTCCCCCATTGCTAATAAATTAAAAAAAAATTTGCTATTTTTTTTTTATTTAAAAAATTTTTTAATTGCAATACATTATTTAAAGAAATATTTTTTATTTCAAAAAATAAAAAACCAGCTTTGTAATAACCGAAAGAATTAGAAATCTCTCCTTTACCTTTTCCCATACTTGATTCTAAAGGTAATTTTGTTTGGTTATAATTACATTTTGAATAAAAAAAAATTTTTATTTTATTATTAATTATTTTTTTAACTATTTTTAAGATAAAAAATTTAATAAAAGTTTTTTGTTTATAGTTTATACAAACTGCTTTCTTTATTTTAAACCCAAAAGAACCAAATTTTAAAATATGTTTACTAAAATCTAATTTTTTTTTAAATTTAAAGTGATGTTTTTTTTTAAAATGAATCATAAAATTTAGTTTTGTAATTAAAAAATTATTTAATTAAGATCGTAAAATAATCATACTTTCAAATTACTTAAACCTAATTTTGAATAAAAAACATGTTCATAAAAAATAATATGATTAATTAAACTTGTAGAATTAGTTTTTCCAAATTTTAAGTTAATTTTTTTAGCCATTGAATTTTTGGTAGATTCAAAACGCCCATTTAGTTGAATTTTAAAACCTAACAAAATTTTTTTTTTAAGACCTGTTTTAGAAATGGAAATTAATGATGAATTAAAATTACTTTTCAAAAAATGAGTAATAAAATTAAAAATTTTTTTAGGTGTATACCTATTTTTTAAAATTAGATAAAAAATTAGATTTTTAAGAAATTGAACTGATAAATAAAAATTCATTAATATAAAAACTTTTATATTAATAGGTAAATTATTTATATTATATTGATTTAGTATATCGAATAAAAAATTTAAAAGTTTACTTAAAAGTTTATTTTTTAAATTATAGAGAGAAATATAAATATTTAAACTATTTTTCGAAATAAAAAACTTTATATATAAAAAAAAAACAAATTCGATATTAAATATGACTTTTTTATCAATTAATTTTTTTATTAAATTTAATAGAAAAAAGTACTTTTTAAAAAAAAACAAGTTTTTATTGTAAAACTGAAATTGTTGTGATCAATAAGTGGTTAAACCTAAACACTTTCCAAATAAGTTGATATTTTTTGTCATTGGTTTTTGATTAATATTTGATTAAGTTAATTAATTTTTTGACTAATTCGTATTTATAATTTTTTTATTACTAAAAATAAAAAATAAATCGATCTATCTTTTTTTCGAAAAGAATGTTCTAAAAAATATTAAAAGTTATTTTTATACTATTGATTTTTTCAGTATTTAAATTAAACTAACGTAGCTACTTGACTTTTAAATTAAGTTTAAATCAATTCACCATTGGTTAATATATTTTGGTCCTCTCGTACTAAAAATAATTCTTTAAATTTTTTTTTCTTACAATAGATAGGGACCGAACTGTCTCACGACGTTCTGAACCCAACTCACGTACCTTTTTAACTAGCGAACAACTAGACCCTTGAAATCGTTTTCAATTTCAGGATAAGATGAGTCGACATCGAGGTATCAAACCATGATTTTAATATGAACTTTTAATCATGATGAATCTGTTATCCCTAGAGTTCCTTTTAGCTGTTGAACAAATTTAATTCCACTCTTAAATTTGGGTCACTATAACTGACTTTCGTCCCAATTTAATTTATTAATTTAATTGTCAAGCAAAATTAACTTATTATAGAACTAATTTTTTACCTTTGCACACCTCCGTTACTTTTTAGGAGGTACTCGTCCCAAGTAAACTTTCTTTTTTACACTGTTTTTGAAAATAAAATTAAACAAAAAATTATTAAGAAAATGGTATTTCATTTTAGTTATTAACTTCCATTTACACTGAATTTAATAATAACTGTTTGTAATATAAAATAAAAGTAAAGGATCTAGGGTCTTTCCGTCTTATTGTAAGTAATTCACATTTTCATGAATATTGTAATTTCACTGAATTTATATTAGAGACAGTAAAGCAATCGTTAAGCCATTCATGCAGGACGGAATTTACCCGCCAAGGAATTTCGCTACCTAAGGATTCTTATAGTTAGAACCGCCGTTTACTTAAACTTATATTTTACTTGTTATTAATAAAAATTTCGTATTTAAGCACCGGGCAGGCTTCAAACTCTATACTTCTTTTTAAAAATTTGCAGAGTTCTGTGGTTTTGTTAACCAGTCGTTGCTTTTTTATTATGTTACCTAAAAATATTATTTAGGTTTTCTTTATAGCTAACATACAGAAAAAATTTGCCAAGTTCCTTTAATATAATTAATTCAAACATAATTTTTAAGACCAGCGTCGGGTTTAGTACGGTTTTTTTAATTGATTTTTTCTCGAAAATAAAAATTAATTTTTATTTTTAATATTTAAAAAAATTAATTTTTTTTTTTTTAGTAACAACACAATTAGAATTTTTAAACTTTTTCCATCAAAATAAACTTTTCAGTTGTTTCTTAGGAACCGACTCACTCAATGAATTTAAAATTACATTGAAAACCTACTTTTAAATGATTATGATTAAACATAATTTTTCGTTACTCATACCAACATTATCGATTTTGTTTATTTAAGAAAATATTATTTTATTGATTTTTCTTTTTAAATATTTTGCTTACAAAACGTTTCACTACCTTACATTAAATTGATAATAATATATTTGCTGTTTCGGTTTATAATTTAATATCGAAAATTTTTAATTATTTAAAAAAAAATACTGAGCTAAAACGCTTTCTCTAATAAAAAACTGCTTCTAAGTCTATTTTTATATTTAAATTTTAAATAATCTTTTCCTAAACTATAATTTAATACCTTAACAAAACAATCTGGATTGTTTTCCTTTAGTTTAAAGACCTTATCGCCTTTAAACTGACTATAATTTTTTATTAATTAAATTTGAAAGTTAAAAATTATTTTAAAAATTATTTTACTTTACTTTAATAAATAAAAATTAATGCTGTACTAAAATACATTTCGTGAAAAACCGGCTATAACCAAGTTTGATTAGACTTTCACTCCTAATTACAAATTTTCTTTATATTTTGCTACATATTAAAGTTCAGTCTTTATTTAATTGTTATATTAAAATCAACTTATCCATAATTAGATCACTTGGTTTCAGGTTTAATAATTATAACTTTTTAATTTATTTACCTTTTATTTTATTTTTTGCTATAATTTTTAACTTGTTGGTTCGTTCTGCAAAAAGCATCTTGTCGTATAATTTTTACTTCAAGTAATTTTTAGACATTCAATTTTTTTCAATTTTTTTCAATTTTTTTCAATTTTTTTTTACAGTACTCTTTTACTATTGGTTAAATTATTTTTAAAACTTAGAAGGTGGCACTCCTTTATTCTTGAGGTTTTAAATTTCCACTTTTACTTTTTTGATTTTTTTTATAATTAATTAACAGGATTTTTACCTTATTAAAATTTAATTAGCTAAAAAAAAATAGTTTTTTTAGTTCGCTCACCGCTACTAATAAATTTTCGTTTGATTTTCTTAATTTGTTAGTAAGATGATTCACTTCACAAAATTTTTAATTTATAGTTTTTTAACAAGGAAATTTACAAATCACAAGTGTAAACTTCATTGTAATTTTCGATTCGAAACGTCCCTAAATTTTAATTTACCAAATACTCTATTAAATGCCTTTTTAAATATTTTAATTCCTTAACCAGTTATTTTGTGATTAACCTTTCATAAGATTCATAAACTCTATGGTTATATTATACCTAACTCTAAAGTAAATTACTAAAATAGCAAGTCCAATAGAAGATTCAGCTGCTGCTACTGTCAATATTAACAATGAAAATATTTGACCTAACAAATCATCTAAATAAAAAGAAGAATAAATTAAATAAAAACTAACTGTTAAAAAAAGCATTTCTAAAGACATTAACATTATCAAAATATTTTTTTGATTTAAAAACATTCCTAAAAGACTAATTAAAAAAAGAGTTAAAAAAATAATAAAGTTATTTATGATCAT